CAACTAAACCAACTAAACAATTGAAATTTACACTTTCGACTATGTATGAAGTCGTAACATTGTTTTTTACTGGCGGAGACACGAACAAATAAAAAAGTAAGAAGAAACAAAATTTAATTCGTTTCTTTTGTATACTTTGAAATACAAAAAATACACAATATCCATCTTTTCTTTTACCCGTTTTAGATACATAAAACTTAATTAATAAGGGGCTCCGACACTTAGATGAATAAGTATGTATCATGATCTATAACTAGAACACTGAATATGTATGTCGACCCATATCAATTAATTTGTAAAATATATACTCATACAAATTACTCATGTGCCAGGAACCAGATTTGAACTGGTGACACGAGGATTTTCAGTCCTCTGCTCTACCAGCTGAGCTATCCCGACCATTCACGACGCATCATCCTCATTTTATTTTAATATAGGACTTGGGTCTATGTCAATTAAAAAAATGAAAAGATATTACATATTACAAAGTAATATCCAGGCCCTGGTAGAATTTCTTGTATTTTCAAAAAGAAAACTTTGTAAGTTTCAATACAGTACAAATAATACAAATAATGATATGGATTGTTAATTATTTAATTTTATTACATTATTCAAAGATGCTCATTTGTACACGTATCATATATATCACATATAAGGCTTATGATGTGATAATAAAAAAAATTTCCGCTCAGATCGGTTTATGAAATAGTAGAGTGAGAATGACTAAGAACTATAAACAATTTTGAGTCACTAACAAAATGAGAAGATAAATAATTAGGGAGGCAACCAGATCTTTTTGGGGATAGAGGGACTTGAACCCTCACGATTTCTAAAATCGACGGATTTTCCTCTTACTATAAATTTCTTTGTTGTCGATATTGACATGTAAAATGGGACTCTATCTTTATTCTTAATCCGATTAAAAAATTCTTCAAAATAAAAAGATTTATCGGACTATGATGGAGTGAATGTTTTGATCAATGAATATTTAATTCTTTTTTTTTCTATCATATAAATAGATAGAAAAAAATTATAGAACCAGTTGGAGTCGTCATTAATCATTTTTAATCATTTGGCGATAGTATTTCAGTAAGTATACATCCGTAAGTATACATATGTATATAGGTTTATCTTTCATCTTTTCGGAAGTTTCGATGGAAGGATTCCTTTATGAACACAATGCAGCCAACTCCATTTGTTAGAACAGCTTCCATTGAGTCTCTGCACCTATCCTTTATTTATTCTCGCTTTATGAAACCCTTGTTTGTTTTCATAAAACGGGATTTGGCTCAGGATTGCCCATTTTTAATTCCAGGGTTTCTCTGAATTTGAAAGTTATCACTTGGTAGGTTTCCATACCAAGGCTCAATCCAATTAAGTCCGTAGCGTCTACCAATTTCGCCATATCCCCCTTTTTTTGTGATGTGATTAGGATCACACATATCATCATGCCGTTTACTCTTTTTGTTCATTTCCATTTATATTATGATTATGCTAAAACCGTTGAATTCATTAGATATCAATTCCTGTATTGAAAAGTGGTTTCTCCGATTTGATTTCGTATCTATCTTCGTTCATTTTTATTGGAGACCGTAGTTGGTCCAACTAGAAATTCAATATCGATATATATCGCATAACATATATCTATTATAATATATATGTATATTATATATATATGTCCCTATTCCTATCATTTTTAGTGTGCAATTTTGAATACTTGAACGGTCGATTCTTTTTTTTTCCTCTTAGGTTTCCCTTTTCCAAATGAAACCCTAGGAATGTTTTATTATGGTCTGGATTGCCCTTTTCTCTTCATATCCTCTTCTTAGGGCGGATCATAAAAAAAAATGACAACGACAAAGGGTAATTTAGTATTTCAAATTTCAGTAATAGCCATATCTAATCGAATAGATATAATTAATCAATTAATCATTCCGTTAATTTACAATTAATTATTAATATTAATTCAATTTTTTTTATTATAGAAATTCTATATTTTCACATTCAAATATATATATATAATAAATATCGAATAAGATTATAACTTAATTAGTAGAATTACTATGAATAATAATTCTATTATATAATAGATTCTATTCCTAACCTTAGGTACAAAATTCTATTTCAAATTAGAATATAGAAAAATATATATAGAAATATAAAATTATGTACTAAAAAATTTGATTTCTAATTTATATAGAATTTATTTCTATAGAATTTATATAGTAAAATATTAAAAAAACAATATTAAATATTGAATAGTAATTAAGAGATTTTTTATTAATAAAATTTATTATTGATAAACATATATTTGAGAATATAAATCTAAATTAATATATCAAAACGAAATGTTTTTCAAAAACAAAAAAAATTAGATTTTCCATTTTTATTCGTTTCTATAGTTGAATTTTTCTACATTTATATCTATATCATAGTTATTATGAAATAACGAAATAACTAAGAATAAACAGTTAAGATCTCAGTAGTTTCCTAAACTAAA